AAATGTGTTCGCTCAAGAAAAGCTCCAGAAGATGTTAATCGTAAATAAGAAGATTGTTTACGAAGAAAAACTAATACAAATTCGCATTCAGATACATAAGAATTATATAGGAACCGAAATAGTCTTTTATTTTTCAAAAAAAAAAAAAAAATAGAATTATTCGGAGTAATAAGACTATTCCAATTATGATATTCGTGAAGAAAGAATCGCAATAAATGTAAAGAGGGAACATCTTGGATCCAGCATTGAAGGATTTGAACCAAGATTTCCAGATGGATGGGATAAGGTATTAGTATATCTGACACATAATTTAAATGCGATAATTTGTCCTCTAAAAAGGGAAATATTGAATGAATAGATCGTAAATTCAAATTCTTAGATTTTGGTATTTTATCTTCGAGGGAAGATACTAATCGCAGCAAGAATGGAATTTCCACAATGACTGCAAAACCTTCCAATATTATCTGAGAATAAAAATGAAAATAAAAATAATTGTTGTACCCAACGAATCGATTTTGGTTAGAATCATTAACCGAATAAATCAAATAATTCTGTTGATACATTCGAATAATTAAACGTTTCACAAGTACTGAACTAGATTTATTGTCATAACCCAAAATTTCCGCGGATTCGTAAAAAATCGAACCATTTAAACCACGATCATGAACAAATGTGTAAATATACTCCTTAAAGAGAAGCGGATATAGGAAGTGTTGTTGACGAGATATATCTTTTTCTAAATATCCTTGTAATTCTTCCATTTACATTTCTAATTGAACCAGAGGCAGGACCCATTTTGGGGGTTATCAAATGATACATAGTGCAATATGGTCAGAACAGGGTATGTATTATGTATATAATTACAGTAAGAAATAGTAAGAAAAAAATATATACCCCGCAAACAAAGGAAACAGGGGAGTCCAATCAACAGATCTTTTTCCTCTCCTTTTCTATCCAATTGGTTTATGTTCGTTATAATTACAAGAGGGTAAAAAATCCTTTATTTTTGCAACCCGATCGCTCTTTCGATTTTGGAATAAATTTTCTTTATCAGTATACTGTTTCTTCTACACATCCGTCTCCAATCCATAAGAATAATTGGGATTCATTAAAAAAAAAAGAAAATCAATGGTCCACTCACAGAAGAACCCACCCTTTCCCACATCAGGCACTAATCTATCTTTAACGTCTAATTAGATCGGGTAATTATTCAAATTAAGAACAAAAGCTCGTTGCTTTTTGTTTCACCAGAATTAGAGCCCTATGGGCTCTATCCATTTATTCACTAGACCCAACTGTAAATGTGAATTTTTTTCTCTTCCAAAAAAACTATTTTATTATAGTATTATTATACTAATATATATATATTAATAATTATAATACTTTTTACGACATGCTGTTTTTTCCATTCATTACCTTTGAGGATCAGTCGTGGTCTTATAAACTCTACCAATAGTCTGGACGAATCTCTTGCTTCATCCAAATGTGTAAAAGATCATAGTCGCACTTAAAAGCCGAGTACTCTACCGTTGAGTTAGCAACCCGAATAAAATAAATAGGATATGTAAATACGGTCAAAATAAAAAAATCAATTGAATTGCACTGCACGACCCCGTCAAAACATTGAACTAGAACAAATCGAAAAGAAAAATTTGTTGATCAATTAAAAACAACAAAATGGACAGATTGGATTAAACAACAACGGATTCCCAATAGAGATGTCAAAATGGTGACAAACCACCATTTTCTTTATATTTATCAATTTTTTTTTCGTTAAGAAAATACATCTTGTATGCCAGTAAATCCGTCAGGGCAAACCCCTCATTTGACTGAAATGAAGGAAAAAACCCATATGGGGTGGAGATAAACGGATCTATTTATCTACGATCGAATTATATTTCTTCGATGCACCATTGTCAATATGAATCCAATATTAAGAAAACAAATTTAAGTAAATCAAATAAAGACTTGTGTTGGATTGGCACAACAAAAGCTAAGAAATTTTGATAAAAAAAAATATGAAAGAGGTAAATAAAAAAAAAATCTCGGGTTTATTCAATCAATAGAGGTACAATAAGTAAGATTAACCCCTTGTTTGTTGGTGGATTCCCGCAACAAACAAAACAAGAGAAAAAGTAAATTAAGTATGAATACAGCAAGAAAAAGGCAAATTGTGTGTAAATAATTACACAAAGATAGATACTAGTGACCCCCCCCTTTTTTTTTATTTATTAATTTAGTTTTTTCCTTTAATTAACTCGAATCGAAGTTCTTTCTTGAAAAAATTCTGCCTTCCTTAAAATATCACAAACAGTTCCCGTAGGTTGAGCACCTTTTTCAAGGAAATATAGAATAGCAGGAACATTTAAATAAGTTTGATTCTTTATCGGATCGTAAAAACCTACTTTTCGAAGATCTCTTCCTTCTCTTCGGGATCGAACATCAATTGCAACGATTCGATAGATGGCTCATTGGGATAGATGTAGATAAACAATGCCGCCCCCCCTAGAAACGTATGGGAGGTTTTCTCCTCATACGGCTCGAGAAAAGAAAAAAGGATTCTAAATTTCTGTATATGTATATAATTATTTCTGTATATGTATATAATTACATAATGGCAAATGGATCCATAAAATCATGAATTAGACTATAATTTTAGTCGTTTTTTTATTCTTCCTACAGAAAAAAAGAAATCTCATTCGTACTCATAACTCAAGTTGGGTAATTCTGACAGAGTTCGAAGGGAAACCCTTAGACATTTATTGAGCCGTCTCTAACCTCTTTTGTTTGTCTCATCTCGAATCTATTTTTATTCCTCATTCTGATTCAATTGTTGAGACAATTGAAAATAGTGTTTACTTGTTCCGGAATCCTTTATCTTTGCCTTGTGAAATCATTAGGTTTAGACATTACTTCGGTGATCCTTACTCCTTTCAAAAGAGCAGCAACATACCTTTTCGTTTTTTGTTATTTTTTTTCTATACTATAGAAATAGTATATGAACGGTTGATTCCCTTGTGATACACTTTTGATCGAAAAAGTTTTACCAATTCTGAAAAATTTTACTTTTTTTCTGTTTGATTTTTCGATTTTTTTAAACTTTCGATTTATATATTGAAGATATACTTACAAAGTTGGTCTAACTTATTGATAGTTACTAACCCTAGATTCTTCCCCCTGATAAACGAATCAATCCTTTCTACTCGAGCTCCATCATGTACTATTTACTTACAACCTAACACAAATTAGGTTCCTAGCATAGCAGAACAAACTATGTCGAGCCAAGAACATCTTCATTCCTATAGAAAATGGTGGATGTAAGAATCCACAGCCGATCATGTCCTTCAAGTCGCACGTTGCTTTCTACCACATCGTTTCAAACGAAGTTTTACCATAACATTCCTCTAATTTTATCTCAAACCGGTATGGAATTGATTCAATATGGAATCATGAATAGTCATTGGCTCAACCGGTGTGTATACCGGTATATAATATAATAGTACATACTTTCTATCTATCTATCTATCTATGAATAGATAAGTATTCATCCGGGGAAGGCTCAGCACGGATCCAATTTATTTAACTCTATATTCTATTTATTTAATTCCATATTCTATCATATCATATGAATGAAACATATTTCTAAAAAAGACGAATAAAAAAGTTTGCTTAAGACTTTTTTACATCTTCAAAAGATTGTTCGGGACGATCAATCATGAAGAATCCATTTTTCTCGAACAAATAAACTATAAACCTCAAAAGAAGAATCTTTAATAGATTTGCAATCCCGGAACAAAATCAATTATTAATCAAACTTATTTATTTTATACAATACAGATTTTGTTTTACTTCAGGTTCAAGAATTTTTCCTTTCCATCAATTCCATAAAGTCAAGTAGATGCAATATACGAATTTCCCCCCAATCGCTATATTACATTGATTTACAATCATTCATTTGAACCGGATAAGATATAAGATGAACCAGATAAGATATAAAATGAAAAAAAAATGGGGTCCAGTTCGTTTTTCATATTTTTTTTCCACAACAGCTTTAGAAGTTTTAAGACCAGCGATGAAATTAGTACCAAAAACTCCCTACTCTTTAGTCTCCACATAGAATGTGGAATTGGGATACCCCATTTATTTACTTTAGGCTTTTTAGCCTTGGTAAGGGAATAAAGAGGCCTTTCTTTCATTCACATTTCGATTCAGAATGTTTCATGTAAGAATTGACATTTCATAGATATGGGACATAAAGTTTCCATAAGTAACTAACTTTAAAATGAATATTGAATAGTACGAGCATATCCTGAATGTGAATGATAAACCCAGAATTTCTTTTTTGAATTAAAAAAATAAAAAAAGATATTATTTCCACCCACATTTGACACTTGATTACGTTTGTAATAACCCAAATGAAAGAAAAAATATGATTCTAAGAATCATTCTTGGAATTCATAACAAGAGATTGTTCTCGTTAACAATTTTATGTTTCATGTGGGATACAATATGATCCCATCTTTCGTTTCTGATGGAAACGATCTGGGACGGAAGGATTCGAACCTCCGAGTAACGGGACCAAAACCCGCTGCCTTACCACTTGGCCACGCCCCATTTCGAATTTATATTTGACACTAATAAACATTAATATTGGTATTGGTTATTCGTCAATCCCAATCCAATAAATACATTGGGAATATATTGTTGCTAGGATTCAACACATGTAGATATAGAATCCAAAAAATTCATTGATCATTACATGGAATTCAGTTAAGATATTGTATGAAAGTGGAATTCCTTGTATTCTCATTTGAGAATGGAAGGAAGGATTTTTATTTGGGAGAGAAGAGATATAAAAAGAAGAAAAAAAAAGATTTTTTGACTTGTCTTTTTTTATTTTCCCTTATAAAAAAAACTCAATGAGAATAAAATTATCTAATCTACAAGAACGAAATTTTGTTATGCTTAATATCTTTAGTTTAATCTGTATCTGTCTTAATTCTGTCTTTTATTCGAGTAGTTTTTTCTTCGCCAAATTGCCCGAAGCTTATGCCTTTTTCAATCCAATCGTAGATGTTATGCCCGTCATACCTGTACTTTTTTTTCTCTTAGCCTTTGTTTGGCAAGCTGCTGTAAGTTTTCGATGATTTAATACTCTGCTAAATTCATGATTTATTCGATAAAAAAATTCAAAAAATTGATAAGACCAGATAAGTCTTACATTATGAACCCTCGATTCTATTTTTGATAACGAAGGAATCAAAATCTTATTCCAAAGAAATTCGTGAAAATGACTTTCTTTTCAAAAAACACTTCATTTTTGGGGGGGTGTCATGTCAAAACAAAATAGTATATGTGGTAAAAAATAAGTAATCTATTCCCTTTAAAAAAAAAAAAAAAAAAGGATCTTGGAGATTGTGTAATGCTTACTCTCAAACTATTCGTTTATACAGTAGTGATATTCTTTATTTCTCTCTTCATCTTCGGATTTTTATCTAATGATCCAGGGCGTAATCCTGGACGTGAGGAATAAAAAAAGATATTTTTAGTTTTTCCTGTTTTTTTCTAAATTTTTTCTTATGATTTTATCTATTCCATACATTTACCTATGATAAAATCAAGGGATCGTAAAGAATTTAGAATTCGAAAGTCTCAAGTCTTCAGAAGAAGCGGAGAGAGAGGGATTCGAACCCTCGGTACGAATAACTCGTACAACGGATTAGCAATCCGCCGCTTTAGTCCACTCAGCCATCTCTCCCCATCCCCATTTAAAAATGGAAAATTTTTTATGTGATGTGACACGTGAAGTAAAGATTGATAAAAACCTTCATTTTCCTTTTTTATTTATCTATTATTCTATTATATATATATTATATATATATAATATATTTTTCTTTCTTTTTTATAATAATTTTTATTTTATTTTATAATAATTTTTAATGAAAAAAAAAAATAATATAATTATAAATATAAAAAAGAAAGAAAAAAGAATAAGAAAGAATTAAAATAAAGATATATAAAATAAAGATGTATAAAACAATATAACAATTATATAACATATATAAATAATATATATATATATATATATAAATATAATATAGATATATAATACATATATTATATATTATAATATAATATAATTATATAATTATAAGTTATTATAAACTTATAAATATATAAATATATGTTAAAAGAACAATAATGTAATAGATAATGTAATACATTATATATATATATAAGAAGAAATATATATAAGAATATATATAAGAAGAAATATATATAAGAATAGTAAGATAAGAAGAAATTTGATCAGGAAATCAATTTAGATAATGATTCGAAACGGATATCCCCAATGGATATCTACTTCTTTGATTTTGTTCAAAAGCTTTATTTGAACAGTTGAGATCCAATTGACCCGAATTCTTAATTCATAAATAAGATCTGGCAGTTGAAAGAGAAGTTGAAAAAAAGGAACCATGTATGCAGATTTCATCCTTTCTATGATCCAGCTTCAATGATTCTTTCAGGTCGGGACTATCAGTAATGACTTCGTATCAAACGAAAAGAAAAGTATAATATAACTATCGAAAAGAAAAGTATAATATAACTATCGAAAAGAAAAGTATAATATAACTATAACTTTTTTTATGTTATTTAAAAAAGCTTTCTGCTCTTCGACTATTTAAGTCCCTGGCACGGGACGAAGTGTCAACGCTAGAATTTTCATGATTCTGGTGCTATTTTGATTGCGCCTCACTCTATATTCTGCTGAGTAGGATTCGACAAATGGTCCATTCATATACAATAATAAATATATAGCGGGTATAGTTTAGTGGTAAAAGTGTGATTCGTTCTATCGAAAACTTAAATACTTAAGGGATCTTTCAGTTTTTTTCAAATTTCTATCAAAAATCATATTCCTATCAAAAACTTTATTTTTTAAAAAGGTTTAATCCTTTACCTCTCAATAGCATATTTGAGGAAGAATGTACATTCTCACGATTTTTTTCCAAAAGCCAATTAGAAATTGAATAAAAAAGATTGGATTATGGATATGGAGTCGCGAAGCATAATTTTATTGAATTGGATTAACTCTTCCAATTGAATGAGTATGAGTAAAGGATCTATGGATGAAGATGCAAAAGTTTATTTCCAATCGTAACTAAATCTTCCATTTTTTTTTGTAAAAGGGAAATTGAAGTCAAATAGCTATAAAACGATGGTTTTGGTTTACTAGAACCATCACATCAGCATATTGTTTCAGCTCGGTGGAAACAATATTCTTTTCCTCAGGATCCTGCGAGTGGAAATAGGGAACGAAGTAACTAGACTAAATGGATTTAGTATAATCCCCTCCTCTAGGAGGGATCATCTAGAAAGCAAGTAACTTTGGATGCATTCATACAAAAAAGCTGACATAGATGTTATGGATCTAATTTTTTCTTTGGAAATACATCGATCTTCTATAAAGAAGCCGAATGAAACCAAAATTTCATGTTC